ACTATGCATTGCAAAAAATTCAGTTCTTCTTTTTAAGTAAATGCTTTTCACCCAAGTATGTTTTCAAAATCAAAAGTTCTTTCTGGGTGATCTCAAACCTTTCGACTGTTCTCCCTCCAAAAATGAATTTCGGAATTTTTTACATAGAAAGGATTTACTTGTTACTAATATAATACAACCCCCGTTTTTCTTTAGATCTACTTGTTTCACTCCGATAGTATGATAAATTGAGTCAATGCATAGGAAATGAATGCATTTCCATACTATTAAGTTAAGTGAAATACAGAAGACATAATCCGGATTATATCACATTACTTACTTATATTACTGGATATTACGGAGCCTGTTCATACAGGATATGATAGAGTCTGATCATAGAAAAGATTCTCTTCAAGCGAACCGGCCTATCCTCCGTAGGGGACTGGCGCGGTGGTTGGAAAAAAGACACATTTAATTGTGAATTCAAATGTGGCAGATAAGATCAAGTCATACTGCACGGCCCAATCAATAGTTCAAGTCACACACTCCCATAATCCATTATTTTTTCGGAGAGTTCCCTTCAACTATTCGTGTATGTCAAATAAAGAATGCAATTTATTTTATTAAGTTGAAGGGAAATATCCAAATACATGTCTTATTTTTTTTTTTTTAATAATGCATATTTGTAGCAATGAAATACTATTACTCCTCCCCAAAATGATTGATTACAAATATCTATGATTCATATTCTCTATAAAGGACCGGAAATGCCTTGCTTACGTATCATTGGAAAGTGCATTAACATGAATACGGCAGTAAGAAGAGGTAATACAAAAGTATGTAAACTATAAAAACGAGTCAAGGTAGATTGTCCCACACTAGCGCTTCCGCGCAATAACTCTACCACCGACGATCCTATTACAGGAATAGCGTCGGGTACACCTGTTACAATTTTTACTGCCCAATAACCAATTTGGTCCCAAGGTAAGGAATAACCGGTTACACCAAAGGATGCAGTCAATACACCCAAAACTACACCCGTAACCCAAGTCAGTTCGCGAGGTTTTTTAAAACCACCGGTGAGATACACGCGAAATACGTGCAAGATCATCATTAAGACCATCATACTTGCCGACCATCGATGAACTGATCGGATTAACCAACCAAAGTTAGCCTCAGTCATTATATATTGAACTGAAGCAAAAGCCTCCGTAACGGTCGGACGATAATAAAAAGTCATAGCAAAACCTGTTGCTACTTGGACTAAAAAACAAGTAAGTGTAATTCCGCCTAAACAATAAAATATATTGACATGAGGAGGAACATATTTACTAGTTATATCATCGGCAATCGCCTGAATCTCAAGACGTTCTTCGAACCAATCATAGACTTTATTGAGATAGGTAAACCAAAGGACCCCCCTGAGAACCGTATATGAGAATTTCATCTCGTACGGCTCAAACAAAAATACTAAAATACTATTTATTTGGAAAACGGATATGTGGAATAGAAAGTTTTAAACTTCTTAACTTAATCCTATGATTCCAATCTTTTTTGAAGATAAAAAAAATGGAAATCCAAAAGGTATTCTTTGTGTTTATAATGCCAAAATTTCAAGTCGGCTCACTCGTCTTTTCTCTTGATCCTTACTGGCCTCTTGAATATTCTATTATTCACCTCATTTTTTTTTTGTCTGTATTTAATACGATTTTACTGTTGTTTTTTTATTATTATTGATAGGAATTTTCTTGTTAAGACCCTATAGAATCAATTCAAAAACCTCAGATTCATACCAGAACCACGATGATTTCCAAAAAAACCTTTAATCCAAGTCCAAAAATTCCCTGAGTAAGAACTGCTGGATCATCACTTATTCAATGAATAGATATAATGAAAAAAAAATACAAAGAAATTTTATTAGGATCGTCCATTGATCAAAATAAAGATAAGCGGCGGCAGTTTAAAAGAATAAAAATCGTTCTATTTTATTTTTCGAAATTTATTATTCTAACTCTTTCATTTTTTTTCGTCCGGTTGCGAGGTCTAAATATAAATATTAAGTATGAATCATAGTTCTAATACTTTAGAATCTATTTCTTTTCTATATTCCGTGCTCCAGATATTAGAATAAATATCTGACGGGGTAAAGCCATCTCTATCAAGATAAGAAAGATGACGTATCCTTTTTATGTTCTGTACTATCAATAGGATCAATTGTAACAAGTCACACACTCATATTCCGGAAATACAGAAACAAAGAAGTTTCGCGGTCGAACTACCAAATAAAAATGGAATGGTCTAAAAATCAACGACCTAAATGCTAAACTTTACTTTCTATTGAAAAACTAGTTAGTTGGTTCTTGTGAATCTAATTCTCTAATTAGAAATTTGGTCCAGTAAAATGGACGAATTATAAATCTCTAAAATAATAGAGAGAAATACCGCAAATAGAGCCATTGCAATACCCATCAAAGGGGTAGTTCCCCATCCCGGAGCTACTTTACCATATTCTGAATTCAAC